TACAACTAATAATAATATTAGTGTTTATTAAGAAATGGGGCGTGGCCAAGTGGTAAGGCATCGGGTTTTGGTCCCGCTATTCGGAGGTTCGAATCCTTCCGTCCCAGAGCATACCCAATAAATCCATTCTAAATTATACCATTATCACAGATTCAATTCATTTATAACATTATAATATTATTATATATTCTGATGTGATATATCAGAATATAGATTCTTTTTTTTTGTTTTGAACAACTTTCTATTTAATTTAAGAGTAAGAATAGAATAAGAATATTGGAAAAATTTGATTCTTAATTATTCTTTTCTGAATCATATCTTTTTCACAAATTTAATCGAGTTCAAATAAGACATAGATATAATTTACTCTATTTGGAATCTCTAAATTATAAATATTCTAACTAAATTTAAATTAGAAATATTCTAAATTTGAAATATTTAAAATAGAATATCTATAATTTCCGTCATTAACAATTGTTTAGTCTATCCAATAGATAATCGAATTCGTGAATTTATCCTATTACTATCAAGTTACTTGATTCAAAAAAACTGAATTTTTTTTATTTGATTCGTGGTATTTAGTGGTATTTAGAATTTTGATTTTCAATATTATTATTGAAATATTATTTTTTTTTGTATAAATAAATTGATTTTTTGTATAAATAAATTGATTTATTGATTTGAAATATTAATTCTTATTAAAAATTTTCTAAATAAAAAATGAAATAGAGTATTCTAAATATGAAATAGAATATTGTATGTAAATTAATTGAATTTGACTAATTTATTAAATATTAAAAAATAATAAAAAATTAATAAAAATATTTAATATATTTAATTTAATATTAATTAAATAATTCTATGTATCTGGGGTAAAATTGAATTCTTGCTAAACCTTTTTCAGAAATTACCCATTCATATTTCATAACGAATGAAAAAGTAAAGATTACTATGTACCAATTGAACCAATGACTATTCATGATTCCATAATGGAATCAATTCCATACAGGTTACAAACTAAAGGAATGTTATGGTAAAACTTCGTTTAAAACGATGTGGTAGAAAGCAACGTGCGACTTGAAGGCCACGATCCGTTGTGGAGTCTTACATCCACCATTCATTATATACTATATAGGAATTCTATAGGAATGAAAGTGCTCTTGACTCGACATCGTTTGTTCTTTTCCACTAGACCTCTCATTTTTTTTTGGAGAGGGGAGGGAGGTGATATAAATTTATCATATACGGTGGAGCTCGAGCAGAAAGTATTGATTCATTTTTCGGGGGCAAGAATCTAGGGTTAGTATCAATCAATAAATTGTGACAACTTTGTAAGTCTATTTTCGATATAAAAATCGAAAGGATCCAATTCAAGCAAGTTTCCAATTCAAAAGTCCATTTTTTTTTTTTTGATGAATTGGGAAAACTTTTTTGATCAAATAAAAAAGTGTATTAAACAGGAATCAACTATTTATATGATTCTTTGATGGAAAGAAATCACAAAAACGGTATGTTGCTACCATTTTGAAACGATTAAAGATCACCGAAGTAATGTCTAAACCCAATGATTCAAGGCAAAGATAAAGGATTCTGGAACAAGTAAATACCGTTTTCAATTGTCTGAACAAAAAGATTAGAATGAAAAATCAATTCTAAAAGAGACAGACAAAAAAGGGAATTAAAGACCGCTCAATAAATGAAATATTTATAAAGGTTTCCCTTGAGTTATTTGAGAATTATACAACTTGAGTTATGAGGATATAAATTGCAAATACGAATAATTTTTTTTTTTATTGGGGAAAGAATAAGAAAAAAGTATTTAAGTCATATAAAGAAAAAGAAAGAGAATTCTTGGTCGAATTGATTTGATCATTTTATGGATGTATTTGACATTAGAATTCTATACATAGACATAACTTCGAATTTTCTGGAGCCGTACGAGGAGAAAACTTCTTATACGTTTCTTGGGGGGGTATTGTTCATCTACATCTATCCCAATGAGCTATTTATCAAATCGTTGCAATTGATGTTCAATCCCGAAGAGAAGGAAGAGATCTTCGGAAAGTGGGTTTTTATGATCCGATAAAGAATCAAACCAATTTAAATGTTCCTGCTATTCTATATTTCCTTGAAAAAGGCGCTCAGCCTACAAGAACTGTTCATGATATTTCAAAGAAGGCAGGGGTTTTTATGGAATTTGTTCTTAATTACCAAACGAAGTTCAATTAATGAAATATATATAAAAGAGGGTAGGGTGTGAATGACTTGTATATAGCTTTGTATAATCTTTTCTCCGCTATTCTCTCTCTTCACTTGTTCTATTCATATTATACTGAATTTCTTATTTAAATTATTTCATTTTATTTATTTTATTTATTTTTCCGTTTACACCTTATTTTGTATGTATGGTAATTATCATTTTGTATATATGGTAATTATCTATGCAGTGCCAATCCAACACAAGTCCTTAGTTTTCTTTTTAATATTTTATTCTTTAATAATATTTTCTTTATAATAAATAATATTGTCTTTCTAATATTTTCTTTTTTATTTATTTTGATTTTGAATTTCAAAATTTACAATAGAATTATTTTAAATATAAAAAAAGATTCTCACTTTTATTAAAAATTAATACAATTTCAATTGTTATTTCAATTTAACATTTGTTTTCTATTTTGCATTATCTGCTTTTCTCACCATTTACATTCATATTGACAACAGTGTATCAAATAAATATAATCCGATCGTGGATAAATGCATTTATTTATCTCCGTTCCCTAGATTAGATTTTCTTTCACTCAAATAACAGGTTCCATTGGATTTTCTATGATATAAGAAGTCTTTTTTTTTATTATTTTATTAAAATGAATAAAATAGAATAATGGATAACATAAGAGACAAGGGTCGCTCTACAAATATTTTTACTTTATCTATATTTTTATTTGACAATTTTTATATTTTACCATTTTAAATGTTTTGATTGCGCTTTACAATTCAATTTCTTTATTTATGGGGATTCCGGTTGTATCTATCCATTTTAGATATTTGATTCGGGTTGCTAACTCAACGGTAGAGTACTCGGCTTTTAAGTGCGACTAGCATCTTTTACACATTTGTATGAAGGAACGGATTCGTCCATACCATCGGTAGAGTTTGTAAGACCGCGACTGATCCTGAAAGGAATGAATGGAAAAAGCAGCATGTCGTATCAATGGAGAATTCTACGAATATTTAATTCTTTCCGTATAGGTCTAAAACTTGTTTAAATTTTTTTAATTCTTGTCGTGTGGAACAAAATAAAAAACGAAAATGAAACTAAAATTACAGCTGGGTCGAGTAAATAAATGGATAGAGCCTTGCTATGGTTCCAATTATAGGGAAATAAAAAGGAACGAGCTCCTGTTCTTAATTTTTGAATGATTCCCCGATCTAATTAGACGTTAAAAATATATTAGTGCTTGCCGCGGGAAAGGTTTTTCCATAAGTGGATTATTGATTTTTTCTGAGTCCTAACTATTAGCTATTCTCCATTATGAATTATGAAGTGGGGATAGATGTGTAGAAGAAGGCAGTACATTGATAAATTTTTTTTTTTTTTTTCAAAATCAAAAGAGCGATTGGATTGTAAAAATAAAGGATTTCTAACCATCTTGTTATTCTAGAATGAACATGAATAAACCAATTAAATGAAAAAAGAGAGGATAGAGAGTCCGTTGATGAGTCTTACCTTTTTCCGAGGTTTTTCTTATTCTAATACCTTGTTTTGGCTGTATCGTACTATGTATCATTTCATAACCAAATAAATCTCCTAGCTCCGTTTCCGGTTCAAATCGAATTTCAAATGACGAAATTTCAAGGATATTTAGAACTAGATAGATTTTGGAAACATGACTTCCTATACCCGCTTATTTTTCGGGAGTATATTTATGCATTTGCTCATGATCATGGTTTAAATGGATCGAGGTTGTTGAAAAATGTAAGTTATGACAATAAATCTAGTTTACTAATTGTAAAACGTTTAATTACTCGAATGTATCAACAGAATCATTTGATTCTTTCTGCTAATGATTCTAAACAAAATAAAGTTATTGGGTACAATAAGAATTTGTATTCTCAACTGATATCAGAAGGATTTTCGGTCATTGTGGAAATTCCATTTTCCCTACGATTAGTATCTTCTTTAAAGGATACAGAAATCCTAAAATATTCTAATTTAGGATCAATTCATTCAATATTTCCTTTTTTAGAGGACAAATTCCCACATTTAAATTATGTATCGGATGTACTAATACCTTACCCGATTCATTTGGAAATCTTAGTTCAAATCCTTCGCTACTGGGTAAAAGATGCCTCTTCTTTGCATTTATTACGTCTTTTTCTTCACGACTGTTATAATTGGAATAGATTGATTATTCTAAATAAATCTATTTTTTTAAAAAGGAATTCAAGATTATTCTTATTCCTATATAATTCTTATGTTTGTGAATACGAATCCATCTTATTTTTTCTCCGTAACCAATCTTGTCATTTACGATTAACATCTTCTGAGAGCTTTTTTGAGCGAATATATTTCTATGAAAAAATAAAACATCCTGTAGAAGAAATCTTTGCTAATGATTTTACGGCTATCCTATGGTTCTTCCAGGATCCTTTCATGCATTATGTTAGATATCAAGGAAAATCCATTCTGGTTTCAAAAGATACGCCTCTTTTGATGAATAAATGGAAATATTACCTTGTCCATTTATGGCAATGTAATTTTTATGTGTGGTCTGAACCAGGAAAGATTCATATAAACCAATTATCCAAGCATTTTCTCTGCTTTTTGGGTTATCTTTCAAGTCTGCGAATCAATCTTTCAGTGGTACGGAGTCAAATGCTAGAAAATTCATTTATAATGGATAATGCTATGAAGAAGATTGATACATTAGTTCCAATTAGTCCTTTGATTGGATCATTGGCTAAAATGAAATTTTGTAATGGATTAGGGCATCCCATTA